ATTACTATAAATATACGTATACGAAAGAGAAAGAACCATATTTTTGTAGTTTCTATGATGCACTTGGAGCTTATCGGCAGAAACGAATCAATTTAGATAGTCCTTTGTGGCTCCGGTGGCGACTAGATCAACGTGTCATTGGTTCAAGAGAAGTTCCCGTCGAAGTTCAATATGAATCTTCGGGCACTTATCATGAGATTTATGAGCACTATCTAATAGTAGGAAGTGTAAAAAAAGAAATTGGCTGTGTATACATTCGAACTACCGTCGGTCATATTTTTTTTTATCGAGAAATAGAAGAAGCCATACAGGGATTTTGCCGGGCCTACTCATATACTATCTAAACTAAGAAATTAGAGATATTCATACCTGTGGGAATTAAGGTCTCTCCAATTTCACTGGTATCATAATTTCTGAATTTATGCGCAAATAAAAATTTAGGAAAGGAAGTTTTCGAATCACTGACTCAGGTCCATTGTCGAATCCTACTCAGCGGAATATGGGGGTACTTATGGCAGAACGGGTCGATCTGGTCTTTCACAATAAAGTGATAGATAGAACTGCTATGAAACGACTTATTAGCAGATTAATAGATCATTTCGGAATGGCATATACATCACATATCCTGGATCAAATGAAGACTTTGGGTTTCCAGCAAGCCACTGTTACATCTATTTCATTAGGAATAGATGATCTTTTAACAATACCATCTAAGGGATGGTTAGTCCGAGACGCTGAACAACAAAGTTTTTTTTTGGAGAAACACCATCATTATGGGAATGTACATGCGGTAGAAAAATTACGTCAATCTATTGAGATATGGTATGCCACAAGCGAATATTTGAGACAAGAAATGAATCCTAATTTTCGGATGACTGATCCTTCTAATCCAGTCCATCTAATGTCCTTTTCGGGAGCTAGAGGAAATGCATCTCAAGTACATCAATTAGTAGGTATGAGAGGATTAATGTCGGATCCCCAAGGACAAATGATTGATTTACCTATTCAAAGCAATTTGCGTGAAGGACTCTCTTTGACAGAATATATAATTTCCTGCTACGGAGCCCGCAAAGGAGTAGTGGATACTGCTGTACGTACATCAGATGCTGGATATCTCACGCGTAGACTTGTTGAAGTGGTTCAACACATTATTATACGTAGAATAGATTGTGGTACTATCCAAGGTATTTCCGTGAGTCCTCAAAATGAGATGACAGAAATAATTTTTGCCCAAACACTAATTGGTCGTGTATTAGCAGACGATATATATATAGGTCTACGATGTATTGCCACTAGGAATCAAGATATTGGGATTGGGCTTATCAATCAATTCATAACTTTTCGAGCACGACCAATATATATTCGAACCCCCTTTACTTGCAGAAGCACATCTTGGATCTGTCAATTATGTTATGGTCGAAGTCCCACTCATGGTGACCTAGCCGAATTGGGAGAAGCTGTAGGTATTATTGCGGGTCAATCGATTGGGGAACCGGGGACTCAACTAACATTAAGAACTTTTCATACCGGTGGAGTATTCACAGGTGGTACTGCCGAACATGTACGAGCTCCTTCTAATGGAAAAATAAAATTTAATGAGGATTTTGTTCATCCTACGCGTACCCGTCATGGGCATCCTGCTTTTTTATGTTCTATAGATTTATATGTAATTATTGAGAATCGGAGTGTTATCCATAATGTGAATATTCCGCCAAAGAGTTTGATTTTAGTTCAAAATAATCAATATGTAGAATCAGAACAAGTGATTGCTGAAATTCGTGCGGGAACGTCCACTTTTCATTTTAAAGAGAAAGTCCGAAAACATATTTACTCTGAATCAGAGGGAGAAATGCACTGGAGTACGGGTGTCTACCATGCACCCGAATATACATATGGTAATGTTCATCTATTACCAAAAACAAGTCATTTATGGATATTAGCAGGAGGCCCCCGCGGATCCAGTATAATGTCTTTTTCGATCCACAAGGATCAAGATCAAATTAATGCTCATTCTTTTTCTGTCGAAGACAAATATATCTCTGACCTCTCAATGACTAATGATCGAGTAAGACATAAATTATTGGATACTTCTAGTAAAAAAGATATGGAAATCATTGATTATTCAATATCTAATCGAATTATATCCAATGGTAAGTGGAATTTAATATATCCGTCTATTCTCCAAGAGAATTCAGATTTATTAGCGAAAAGGCGAAAAAATAGATTCATCATCCCATTAAAATATGATCAAGAATGGCAAAAAGAACTAATATCCTGTTTTGGTATTTCAATTGAAATACCCATAAATGGTATTTTACGTAGAAATAGTATTCTTGCTTATTTTGATGATCCACGATACAGAAGAAGCAGTTCAGGAATTACTAAATATGGGACTGCGGAGGTAGATTCAATCATAAAAAAAGAGGATTTGATTGAGTATCGAGGAACAAAAGAATTGAGTCTGAAATACCAAATGAAAGTAGATCGGTTTTTTTTCATTCCCGAAGAAGTGCATATTTTACCTGGATCCTCGTCCATAATGGTCCGGAACAATAGTATCATTAGAGTATATACACGACTTGCTTTAAATAAAAGAAGTCGAATAGGCGGATTAGTTCGAGTGGAAAGAAAAAAAAAAAGTATTGAACTGAGAATCTTTTATGGAGATATTCATTTTCCTGGAGAGACAGATAAGATATCCAGGCACTGCGGCATTTTGATACCGCCAGTAACAGGAAAAAAAAAAAATTCTAAGGAATCAAAAAAATTGAAAGATTGGATCTATGTCCAGCGGATCACACCTACCAAGAAAAAGTATTTTGTTTCGGTTCGGCCCGTAGTCACATATGAAATAGCCGACGGGATAAATTTAGCAACACTTTTTCCTCAGGATCTCTTGCGGGAAAAGAATGATGTCCAACTTCGAATTGTCAATTATATCCTTTATGAATATGGCAAGTCAATTCGAGGAATTTATAACACAAGTATTCAATTAGTTCGGACTTGCTTAGTATTAAATTGGGACCAAAAACAAAATGGTTCCAAAAAAGAGGTTTATGCCTCCTTTGTTGAGGTAAGGACAAATGATCTAATTCGTGATTTCATAAGAATTGAGTTAGTCAAAGTCAAGTCCACTCTTTCATATAGCGGAAAAAGATATAATATAACAGATTCGGGATTGATTCCTAATAAGGGGCTAGATCGCGCCAATATCAATCCCTTTCATTCCAAGGCGAAGTTTCAATTACTTATCCAACAGCAAGGAACTATTGGTACGCTGTTGAATCAACATAAGGAATGCCAATCTTTGATAATTTTGTCATCATCCAACTGTTTTCGAATTAGTCCATTCAAGGGTTCGAAATATAACAATGCGATAAAAGAATTAGATCCCCTAATCCCAATTAGGTATTTGTTGGGTCCCTTAGGTACTATTGTACCTAAAATAACGAATTTTTATTCATCTTACCATTTATTAACTCATAATCAAATCTCGTTAAAGAAATATTTACTACTTAACAATTTTAAACAGACTTTTAAAGTACTTCAAGTACCTAAATATTGTTTAATGGATGAAAATAGAAGAATTTATAATCCCAATTCATGCAGTAATATAATTTTGAATCCATTCCATTTAAATTGTTGTTTTCTTCATCACGATTCTGGTGAAGAGACATCCACAATAATTTGCCTTGGGCAATTTATTTGTGAAAATGCATGTTTATTAAAATATGGGCCACACATAAAAAAATCCGGTCAAATTTTAATTGTTCATGTTGACTCCTTAGTTATAAGATCGGCTAAGCCCTATTTGGCTACCCCAGGAGCAACAGTTCATGGTCATTATGGAGAAATCCTTTATGAAGGAAAGACACTAGTTACATTTATATATGAAAAATCAAGATCTGGTGACATAACGCAGGGTCTTCCAAAAGTGGAACAGGTCTTAGAAGTGCGTTCAATTGATTCAATATCGATGAACCTCGAAAAGAGAGTCGAAAGTTGGAACGAACGTATACCAAGAATTCTTGGAATCCCCTGGGGATTCTTGATTGGAGCTGAGTTAACCATAGCCCAGAGTCGTATCTCTTTGGTTAATAAAATTCAAAAGGTTTATCGATCTCAGGGAGTACAGATCCATAATAAACATATAGAGATCATTGTACGTCAAATAACATCAAAAGTGTTGGTTTCAGAAGATGGAATGTCTAATGTTTTTTCACCCGGAGAATTAATCGGATTGTTGCGAGCGGAACGAGCGGGACGTGCTTTAGACGAAGCGATCAATTATCGGGCAATCTTATTGGGAATAACGAGGACATCCCTGAATACTCAAAGTTTCATATCCGAAGCGAGTTTTCAAGAAACCGCTCGAGTTTTAGCAAAAGCCGCTTTACGAGGTCGTATTGATTGGTTGAAAGGACTGAAAGAGAACGTTGTTCTGGGGGGGCTTATTCCTGTTGGTACTGGATTCAAAAAATTAGTACACCATTCAAGGGAAAACAAAAATATTTATTTGGAAATCAAAAGGCAAAATTTATTCGAGTTGGAAATGGGAGATATTTTGTTATACCATAGAGAATTATGTGCTCCAAACAATTTTCATGGGACATCACAACAACCATTTACGCGATTTTCCTAAGAAGAGATTCATTCTTTTTACTTTAACTATTTGGTTAGGTTGGCCCAATTATTTATATTAATTTAGTAATAAAAAAATAAGTAATTAAAAGAAATTAATGGTTTGGGCTATATATCAAGGGTCAATCCACGGTAGAAGGTTCCGTCGGAACAATCATTTATTTCAGGGTACCTTGTCGCTTAAAAAAAAAAAGAGGAAGTGTGGGGAAATGCGGGGAAAAATGATAAAAAGATATTGGAACATCAATTTAGGAGAAATGATGGAAGCGGGAGTGCACTTTGGTCATGGTACTCGAAAATGGAATCCTAGAATGGCCCCTTACATCTCTGCAAAGCGTAAAGGTATTCATATTATAAATCTTACGAGAACTGCTCGTTTTTTATCAGAAGCCTGTGATTTAGTTTTTAATGCAGCAAGTAGTGGAAAAACCTTTTTAATCGTTGGTACCAAAAATAAAGTCGCGGATTTAGTAGCATCAGCTGCAATAGGGGCTCGGTGTCATTATGTTAATAAAAAGTGGCTCGGTGGTATGTTAACGAACTGGTCCACTACGGAAACGAGACTTAATAAGTTCAGGGACTTAAGAGCAGAACAAAAGATGGGGAAACTCAACCATCTTTCCAAAAGAGATGCAGCAATGGTGAAGAGAAAATTATCTACCTTGCAAACATATTTGGGTGGGATCAAATATATGACGGGGTTACCCGATATTGTAATCATCGTTGATCAGCAAGAAGAATATACGGCTCTTCGAGAATGTGTCATTTTAGGGATTCCTACTATTTGTTTAATTGATACAAATTGTGACCCGGATCTCGCAGATATTTCGATTCCAGCTAACGATGATGCTATAGCTTCAATTCGATTCATTCTTAACAAATTAGTATTCGCAATTTGCGAGGGTCGTTATAGCTATATAAGAAATCGTTGATTATGATTAAGAATAATAAAATTAATTAATTGTTTGGGAACTCGATCGATTTATTGGATCGGTTACTATTCTTGAACTTCAAAAAGAGATAGAGATAAAAATAGGGATATTTATATTATGTTATGTGATTTTTTAGTATCCTAAATTCAATTTGTATTAAAAGATGATTAATGTTGGTGAGTTGAGAAAGAGATGGTTGAATCAAAATAATTTTTTAAATTCGATTTATATCAGAGGACAATATGAATGCTATACCATGTTCCATTAAAATACTCAATGGGTTATACGATATATCGGGTGTAGAAGTAGGCCAACATTTATATTGGCAAATAGGAGGTTTACAAATCCATGCCCAAGTACTTATCACTTCTTGGGTCGTAATTGCTATCTTATTAGGTTCAGTCATCATAGCAGTTCGGAATCCACAAACAATTCCGACCGACGGTCAGAATTTCTTCGAATATGTCCTTGAATTTATTCGAGACTTGAGTAAAACTCAGATTGGAGAAGAATATGGCCCTTGGGTTCCCTTTATTGGAACTATGTTCCTATTTATTTTTGTTTCTAACTGGTCAGGTGCTCTTTTACCTTGGAAAATTATACAGTTACCTCATGGGGAGTTAGCTGCGCCCACGAATGATATAAATACTACTGTTGCTTTAGCTTTACTCACGTCAGTGGCATATTTTTATGCGGGTCTTACCAAAAAAGGATTGGGGTATTTTGGGAAATACATCCAACCAACTCCAATACTTTTACCAATTAACATCCTAGAAGATTTTACAAAACCTTTATCTCTTAGTTTTCGACTTTTCGGGAATATATTGGCTGATGAATTAGTAGTTGTTGTTCTTGTTTCTTTAGTACCTTCAGTAGTTCCTATCCCCGTTATGTTTCTTGGATTATTTACAAGCGGTATTCAAGCTCTTATTTTTGCAACTTTAGCCGCGGCTTATATAGGTGAATCCATGGAGGGTCATCATTGATTAGCTTTTTTATTTTTTAATAGTCTTTTTTCACTTACCCGAAGTCATGCATGATTCCAAATACGCACTTGGTTGGGCAACATAATACATATATATTTGTATCTATATATGTATGGATGACCTAATCTCGTTAAGAGGGAAGACAGACGATATTACGGAATTGGAAAAATATGGGTTAAGGAGTCAAGTCAAACTAGATATATGTAATATCTATAAGTTTAACCCTTAGATATGTTTCGAAGAATGATTCTAAAATTCAATTCAATATAAAATAAAATGCAGGTGGTTTACATTATGGAAGAAACAAATGTATATGTGATATTAGATATTTATTAGTTATATAGGGATTATCCCTATGGATTATATATTATATATTTCTATATTTTATTCCTATTTATTTCCCAGTATATTATTACTATCTATATTTTATATTTATATTATTATTATAATACTATTTATTATTACTATTATTGAATGTTGATTCTTTTATTTTTTTTTTTAACCACACTGCATTTCGTTTAGATGGATTACAATACAATATAAGTCTTTCTCTTTCGTCTATAATTGTAGATTGAATGAAAAAACAGATGAACGTATGGATATAGAAAGTAAGTAAAGAACGAAGATATTGAATGAAAGAATGGTTCGAAACTAAGAAATGCAATAAGTAGAACTATATGCATATGAGTTTACAAAGATTTTATTATGAGTAGAAACTAAAAAAAAAAAAAGAGATATCGAAGTTATTCTGACGATTCACTAATATTATAATTTCAATTCAGAGTTTTTAATTACTTTGACCCGATAGATCGTAGTGATAAAATAAGTAATAATGCATTGGTTGATTGTATCATTAACCATTTATTTTTTTTGTACGAGGAACTTACTATGAATCCACTGATTTCTGCCGCTTCCGTTATTGCTGCTGGATTGGCTGTAGGGCTTGCTTCCATTGGACCTGGAGTTGGCCAAGGTACTGCTGCGGGCCAAGCTGTAGAAGGTATTGCGAGACAACCAGAAGCGGAAGGTAAAATACGAGGTACTTTATTGCTTAGTCTAGCTTTTATGGAAGCTTTAACAATTTACGGACTGGTCGTGGCATTAGCACTTTTATTTGCAAATCCTTTTGTTTAATTTAATCCTAAAATTAGAAATGTGAAAACGTACGTTATGCACTTTTTTCTTAGTCTTAGTTTATTTTATTAACTTGGACTTGCCGTTTGCTTCTTCTAATTATATCAACACTTTAATCCTAACAATTACTTATAAGACAATACCCCGGGAAGGGTTTATTTGAGGATGAGGAATTCACGGATCCGATCGCTTTCTTCCTTCCCATTCCCACCCTTAGTACCCCTTACTAAGAAACGTTTCAACAAACGAAATATTTCGCAATTGGTGTGAGGCCTAAGACCTAACCTAATAAGTATCTTAATCTTTTTATGGAGAACTTAAAAAAATAATAAATTTTCAAATTCTAAATTACTATTATAAATTACTAGATGATTTAATCTATTCCCATAAAAAATAAATTAATAAAAAGAAATCGATCAGGGCGAGGCGAGTGAGGTGATACAAAAAGAACTATGTTCTTTGGTAGTCTTATCTATAAGAAAGAGGAGAGTATATGAAAAATATAACCTATTTTTTCGTTTCCTTGGGCTATTGGCCATCTGCCGGAAGTTTCGGATTTAATACCGATATTTTAGCAACAAATCCAATAAATCTAAGTGTGGTGCTTGGTGTATTGATTTTTTTTGGAAAGGGAGTGTGTGCGAGTTGTATATTTCAAGAATAGGTTGCATCCAACCAGCTGCACGTTATTATGATTCTTTTTTTTTATTTCTATTAGGATAAGAAATAGGAAAGAAAGGTGCACGATCTCGACGAATTACTTATGAATAAATTAATAAATCATATGTAAGAACCATAGCATTTCGTGATTCATTGGTAAATCTTGATTCTCTATCGACCAATAATGCGAGACCATTAACATGGTTAAAGCTAAACTGTTTGAAGTTCAGGCACAACATGGTACTCTTTCTACCACTACATTAGTAGCAAAATGGTTTCAAAATGAATAGTTGATAATTCATACGATATAGAACACTCATATTGATAAAATAATTTGAAACCTTTTTTTAGAAAAAGGGGCGCTTTGCCCTTTTTACCCAATGCCGAATCGATGACCTATGTATAAAAAGAGGCATTTTTGGATTTAATGAAGATTTTAATAAAAAGGGAAATACAAAAGAAAATATAATAATTTTTATTTAATAAAAAACAAATAAATAAACAACTTTGCTGACAATTATGGATTTTTGTCTGGTCGGAAGAGCCCTCCTAATATTCTGTATATCAGTTTCAATATCTTTGAATACGAACAGAAAAGAGAGAGGGTAGGCTCATTATAGTATAAAGATATGGGTGGGAATGCCCATAAAATAAATAATTGAATTGATTGAGCGTGAGAGCCAAATGAATCGAAAGATTCATGTTTGGTTCGGGAAGAGATCATGGGAGTTGGGAAATTAATGGTAAGATAATCTACTTTCATTAAATGATTTATTAGATAATCGAAAACAGAGGATCTTGAGTACTATTCGTAATTCTGAAGAATTACGTAAAGGGGCCATTGAGCAGCTTGAAAGAGCCCGGGCTCGCTTACGTAAAGTGGAAATTGAAGCGGATGAGTATCGAATGAATGGATACTCTGATATAGAGCGGGAAAAAGTCAATTTAATTAAGGCTACTAGTGAGAGTTTGGAACGATTAGAAAATTACAAAAATGAAACCCTTCATTTTGAACAACAAAGAGCGATTAATCAGGTTCGACAACGAGTTTTCCAACAAGCCTTACAAAGAGCTCTAGGAACTCTTAATAGTTCTTTGAATAACGAGTTACATTTACGTACCATAAGTGCCAATATTAACACCCTCGGGGCCATGGAAAAAATAACGGATTAGCCTTTCGACTTTTACTTTAGTTTAGAGTTTAGGCATTATTTTTTTTCCTTTGCTTCCGAAAAAGAATAAAAAGATACTAATGGCAACCCTTCGAGCCGACGAAATTAGTAATATTATCCGTGAACGTATTGAACAATATAATAGAGAAGTAAAGATTGTAAATACCGGTACCGTACTTCAAGTAGGCGATGGCATTGCTCGTGTTCATGGTCTTGATGAAGTAATGGCAGGTGAATTAGTAGAATTTGAAGAAGGTACAATAGGTATTGCTCTGAATTTGGAATCAAATAATGTTGGTGTTGTATTAATGGGCGATGGTTTGATGATCCAAGAGGGAAGTTCTGTAAAAGCAACAGGAAGAATTGCTCAGATACCTGTGAGTGAGGCTTATTTAGGTCGTGTTATAAATGCTCTGGCTAAACCTATTGATGGGAGAGGTGAAATTTCAGCTTCTGAATCTCGGTTAATTGAATC